AACTCAAAAGAAAATTCATTATTTATGGTCCAAGACCATACATTTTGATGAATAGAACTTATAAAAATTTGTTGAATAAATAGATAGAGTGAAAAGATCATAACTATACTTAACAAAAAAATACTCAGAAAAGTCCACATACGCCGAAGGTTTTTTGTTGCTGTCGGAAAAAGTAGAAGTCCAACTCCTAGTAAAATAGGTACTGGAAGTGGAATGAAAGGGATGATCCATGAATATTGATATGTATGTTCCATAAAATAAAAAACCCTTTTTATTTTATTCTTAAATTTTTTATTTCTTATTCACTGGTTTGTATATATATATTTTTTTTTTTCAAAAGGGACAATAAAAAAGCACGCGATTTCAAACCGAAATATAAATTTTTTGAATTAGTATAATCCTTCATAAATCTTTGAAACGAAATATATATTCAAATCAAAAAATTAGAAGTGATTAAATAATATTATATTACTAAGCTATTGCCAAAAAAAATTATTTGTCTTTTTTTATTACTACTAAATAAAATTGTGATTTTATACAGATACAGAAAAAGTTAATTATAATTCCGTATTACAATAATTTATATACATATATTAAGAATAGAACAAAGATTTACACGACAAAAAAATACTTAATATTAATTATATAAGAAAAAAACTTTACATAAAAAATTATTTTAGTTTGATAATTTAGAATTATTAAAGAATTAATTTTAATTTTTGGAATTTAGTGACTGTCTTCCAGTACACTAAGTGATCTTTTTTGCAAGAAAGATTATTATAATCGATATTATTTTTTACATATCAAGTAAAGAAATTTCAGAATTTTATTGATAATATAATCTATCAGTAGAGATTAATTAAATGAGCACTCTCGTACGGATTTCAAACGTTAAATAAAATAAAATTTTAATAACCAAAATTTATAAAAAAAGTAAAAAAAAAGTAAAAAACCGTTGGGTTTTAAACTTTTTAATTTTTTTTTTGTTTTTAAAATAATATATAATAAAATTTTAAAGAAAAAACTCAATATGGAGTACGAAAGAATAGCATAATAAATGTCTTTGACATCCAATTATACCACTGAAAAACTTTTTTTCATTTTTGAATGGCAGTTCCAAAAAAACGTACTTCTATCTCGAAAAAGCGTATTCGTAAAAAAATTTGGAAAAGGAAGGGATATTGGACATCGTTGAAAGCTTTTTCGTTAGGTAAATCACTTTCTACAGGTAATTCAAAAAGTTTTTTTGTACAACAAAATAAATAAAAAACACTATAATAATTAGAATTATCCTAACAAAAAAACTAATTTTTTAGAAAAAAAATAAATTAGGAACCAAAAGAGGAAAAAAAGACAATATATAGATAAAAACAAAGGTTAACATTTATTTTTTTTATTTCCAAACAAGGGATTCTTTTTTTCCCCATCACTAACTTGATGCAATAATAAAAAAAGATCTTGTATTTCCTCGTTAAGAGGAAATACAAGATCTTTAAGCGAAATCAATAGGTTCTTAAAATTAATTAATTCTAAGTTAAAAACTTTATACTTTTAGGAATTTTTTTTATCTTAATTGTTATATTCTTTACTTGGAATCAAATTTATAAAAGCATCTATCCACAACAAGTGAATATTAGATAATAATAAATAATAATATATTATATTATTTCTAAGTGATCAAAAAATCTTATGTTTGTACAATATAAAAAGATGTAGCAAAACAGATGGTTTGATAATTATTTTTTTTATCTTGAGCAATTAGGCAAATCTTATTTTATTTAAAATTTATAAGGATTTTGGCGAAGTTTTAATTTTTAGAAAAAGCATTTTTTATTGTATTCTTTAAAAAAAAGAAAGTACAAAAAGTTAATTTAAAAAATTTAAACGAACTCAGGTAAAAAAAAAGATATTAATTGAATTAAAACCCCAAAAACCTATTTAAACTGGTTTTTATTCATTAAATCAATTGTAAATTCCATTGAATTGGCCTCTTTTTTTATATTTTAATCTCGACGATTGAATAAAAACTTGTTAGTATTGTTTTGAACAAGTTGCCGCTATGGTGAAATTGGTAGACACGCTGCTCTTAGGAAGCAGTGCTATAGCATCTCGGTTCGAGTCCGAGTAGCGGCATAAGAGCTTATAAAAGAGATATTATATTATAAGTTTTATAATCAAACTAATACCCGACTTTTTTCGAAAATCGGGTAAAACCTAGTATTAATTTATTAATTTTTAACAAATTTTTTATGATTTTTTCAATTTTAGAGCATATATTAACTCATATATCTTTTTCGGTCGTTTCTATTGTACTGACAATTTATTTTTTAACTTTATTAGTTAATTTAGATGAAATCATAGGATTTTTTGATTCATCAGATAAAGGAATCGTAATTACGTTTTTTGGTATAACAGGATTATTATTCACTCGTTGGATTTATTCAGGACATTTTCCATTAAGTAATTTATATGAATCATTAATTTTTCTTTCGTGGGCTTTTTCAATTATTCATATTGTTTCCTATTTTAATAAAAAACAAAAAAATCACCTAAACGCAATAACTGCGCCAAGTGCTATTTTTATTCAGGGTTTTGCTACTTCAGGTCTTTTAAACAAAATGCCTCAGTCTGCAATATTAGTACCAGCTCTCCAGTCCCAGTGGTTAATGATGCACGTAAGTATGATGATATTAGGCTATGGCGCTCTGTTATGCGGATCATTATTATCAATAGCTCTTCTAGTCATTACATTTCGCAAAGTTGGCCCTACTTTTTGGAAAAAGAATATAAAAGAAAATAATTCATTTAAGAAATTATTTTATTTTGATGTACTTTACGACATAAATGAAAGAAATTCTATTTTACTACAACAAAACATTAATTTTAGTTTTTCTCGAAATTATTATAGGTATCAATTGATTGAACAATTAGATTATTGGAGTTTTCGTATTATTAGTCTTGGATTTATTTTTTTAACCGTCGGCATTCTTTCAGGAGCTGTATGGGCTAATGAGACGTGGGGTTCATATTGGAATTGGGATCCAAAAGAAACTTGGGCGTTTATTACTTGGACCATATTCGCAATTTATTTACATATTAAAACAAATAGGAATATTAGGGGTATAAATTCTGCAGTTGTGGCTTCTATAGGCTTTCTTTTAATTTGGATATGCTATTTTGGCGTCAATCTTTTAGGAATTGGTTTACATAGTTATGGTTCATTTACATCGATGTAAATGAACCATTAACCAAAAAATAAAGGAATCCAAATTCAAATAAAAAAGAATAGCATCTATATATAACTTCATATAAGTTAAGAAATCTAATTTAGTTTTAGTAGTAAATAATCAAGAACCTTTTGAATCAAGTAGTACAATGATTCAAAAGGTTCTCACAATACAAAGACCAAAGACTTCTGATTACAATTCAATTTAATGCTTTTTTTTATTTCCTGAAAACTAACCATAAAAAAAATTAGATAAAATGGATTCGACCTTGTCACTTGCTAATGAGAGCACAAAATCAGGATAAATCCCAATACCTATTATTGGTAGAAGAATAGAGATTGAAAGAAATAACTCTCGGGGTCCAGAATCAAAAAAAGAAAAGTTTTTGACATTAATTAACTTGTATCCATAGAACATTTGGCGTAACATAGATAATAAATATATAGGAGTTAATATCATTCCAACTGCCATTACAAAAATAATTAAAATTTTTGAAATTAATAAATATTTTTGGCTGGTAATTATTCCAAAAAAAACGATTAATTCTGCAACAAAACCACTCATGCCCGGTAATGCAAGGGAAGCCATCGATAAGATAGTAAACATTGTAAATATCTTTGGAATGGAGATAGCCATTCCACCCATTTCATCAAGATAAACAAGCCGAATTCTATCATAACTAGTTCCTGCCAAGAAAAAAAGTGCAGCGCCAATAAATCCATGAGATATTATTTGTAAAATAGCTCCATTAAGTCCAGGGTCCGTTATAGAACCAATACCTATAATTATAAAACCCATATGAGATACAGAAGAATAGGCTATTCTCTTTTTTAAATTACGTTGACCAGGAGATGTTGAAGCTGCATAAATTATTTGGATTGTACCGACTACCATCAACCAAGGAGAAAACATAGAATGAGCGTGAGGCAATAATTCCATATTGATTCGAACCAACCCATATGCTCCCATTTTTAATAAGATTCCAGCGAGAAGCATACAGGTACTGTAATGTGCCTCGCCGTGTGTGTCAGGTAACCAAGTATGTAAAGGTATAATCGGTGATTTGACGGCAAAAGCAATAAGAAATCCAATATAAAATAGTATTTCGAGTGTGACAGGATAGGATTGATTAGCTAATAGTTCTAAATTTAATGTTGGTTCGTTAGAACCATATAAACTTATACCTAAAACTCCTATTAATAAAAAAATAGAACTTCCTGCAGTGTATAAAATAAATTTTGTAGCTGAATACAGACGTTTCTTTCCACCCCACATGGATAAAAGTAGATAAACGGGAATTAATTCTAATTCCCACATGATGAAAAAAAGTAAAAGATCCCGAGAAGAAAATGATCCTATTTGACCGCTGTACATTGCTAACATCAGGAAATGGAATAATCGGGAATCCCGAGTAACAGGAAAAGCCGCTAAAGTAGCTAAAGTAGTAATAAATCCCGTCAGTAAAATTGTTCCTATAGAAAGTCCATCTATTCCCATTCTCCAGTAAAAATCAAAAAAATTTATCCATTTATAATCTTCGGACAGTTGAATTAATGGATCGTCCATTTTATAATTATAACAAAAAGCGTAGGTCGTTAGAAGAAGTTCTAATATACAAATGCATATAGTATACCATTTATTTACTTTATTTCCCCTATGCGGGAGAAATAACATTAACGAACCAGCAGATATTGGAAAAACAACAATTATTGTTAACCAAGGAAAATCATTCGTGGTAAAGACAAGATACACCAGGTCCAAAGAACGCGTACTCAAAAAAAATATATAAATAAAAAAATATAATTTAACTTTTTTGAGTACGAGTACTTGTCAATAAAAAAAATAAAATTTATTCCAAATTTATTCAAATGAGGTTTTCGGTAACGTATCAATAAGCTAGACCCATGCTTCGAGTTGTTTCATTCCATAAATAAACTCGAACGCTCAAAAAATCCGTCGGACAGGCAGATTCACATCTCTTACAACCAACACAGTCCTCGGTTCTTGGAGCGGAAGCTATTTGCTTAGCTTTACATCCATCCCAAGGTATCATTTCTAATACGTCTGTAGGGCATGCTCGGACACATTGAGTACATCCTATACAGGTATCATAAATTTTTACTGAATGTGACATAGGATCTATAGTTTTTTGAATGTCATAAATTTTCAATCTAGTAAACTTCTAACTGAATGATATATTAAAATACTAGATGAAGCAATGATTTCCTTTAATAGAATTTTTGTAATGAATTCTGGCCCAATTGATTAAAAAAAGGGGCTAAAATACTTTGATTTCTTATATTTTCACAAATATAATTTAGTAAATCATAACCTATTATATATATATATATATATGCAAATTAAAATCTATAATTTTTTTATTTATGCTACTTATTTAATAAGGTCGATTGGTTGATGCGAGTTGATTTTCTGTTACGATAAATTGACGAAACTATAGCTAATCCAATAGCTGCTTCAGCGGCTGCAATTGCTATAACAAAAATGCAGAAAATATCCCCTTTTAGTTGGGAATTATCAAAAAAATCAGAAAATGTTACGAAATTCATATTAACTGCATTGAGTATAAGTTCAAGACACATAAGAGCCCTAACCATATTTCGACTCGTGATCAATCCATAAAGACCAATCAAAAATAAATAGGCACTCAAAACAAGTACATGTTCGAGTATCATTCAGCAACTCCTTATCAATTTTGATTCATTTCAATATGAACAATAATTCACCGGATTCAATCAACTAGAATATAACAAAAAAGTACCAATAAAAACTATATTAGGTAAAATTTAGGTAAAAAAAAATATTTCAAATATATATATATATATATAATTTATATATTTAAAATATTAAATAGTATTCAATCAAATTTAATTGAATCAAAAAAAAAATATCATAACATACACAAAGTTTTCTTTAGTCTTTACTAATTGAACGTTTTTTATTGACGAGCCACCGAAATTGCACCTATCAAAGCAACTAAAAGAATTATTGAAATGAGTTCAAATGGAAGAAAAAAATCTGTTGATAAATGAATTCCTATTTGTTGACTATTACTTATTAAATCTTGCTCTAGAATCTGGTTTAATCTTGTAGTCCAAATAACCCCGTACCATGACGTATCGAGAATTGTAGAAATTAATGAAAAAAGAATAGTTGTACAAACCAACGAAGTAATCCCATTGCCAACGGTCCACAGATTGAAATTTGTGGAATATTCTGAATCATTCATGAACATCACAGCAAATATGATTAAAACATTTATGGCCCCCACGTAAATAAGGAGTTGTGCAGCAGCTACAAAATGGGAATTTGATAGAATATACAATAAAGATATACAAACAAGAACAAATCCTAAGGAAAAGGCCGAAAAAATTGGGTTGGGAAGTAATACCACTCCCAGACCTCCTACTATAATACCGGATCCCAGAAAAACTAAAAGAAAATCATGTATTGGTCCAGGCAAATCCATTATATTATTAAAAAAAGAAAAAAATAGAAACCCTTTTCATGACCTTATTAATTTAACCGGGAAATTTGTTTTTAATATGTTTCTAATAGAGTGAAATTAGAATCTAATGGATATGAATTTATGTAGATACAATTATTAGACAGTTTCGCTTTTTTATGCTAAAGTGTTCAACCTATCTGTTTAAATAAAGTAATTATGAATTTATTATATTAAAAGAATGAGTCTTAATACTTAATATTATTATATAAATATAATACAAGTTTTTAATTAAATTCTTTATATAATTCAAAAAATTTGAATTCTTTTTTTAATAAACTTAATGGGTTTACCCATTTTTTGTTTGAGGTGAATTTAAAATTGTTCGAATAGTGTAATCGTCAATTACTGACATTGGTAAACGACCCAAAGCTATTTGATTATAATTCAATTCGTGACGATCATAAGTTGAAAATTCATATTCTTCAGTCATTGACAAACAATTTGTTGGACAATATTCAACACAATTACCGCAAAATATACAAATTCCAAAATCAATACTGTAATTAAGCAATCGTTTTTTTCTAATATTCGTTTCCAATTTCCAATCAACAACAGGTAGATCTATAGGACATACTCGAACACATACTTCACAAGCAATGCATTTATCAAATTCAAAATGGATTCGCCCGCGGAAACGTTCCGAGGTTATTAATTTTTCATAGGGATATTGAATAGTTACAGGTAAACGATTTGTGTGGGATAAGGTAATCATGAAACCTTGACCAATATACCTTGCAGCTCGTAGGGTTTGTTGACCATAATTCATGAACCCGGTTATCATAGGAAGCATATTGTAATTATCTATGAATAATTTTATCTTTGTTTCTTTCTCTTGTTTAAAACAAGTAATGAAAATATTGGATTCATTTTCAATTTATAGTGAAAAGAGTTGGAAAGAAGTTGTTAATAATAGATTACCAAGGGAAATAGGTAAAAGAAATTTCCATCCAAGATTTAGTAGTTGATCCATTCTTAGCCTAGGTAAAGTCCATCTTGTTGCGATAGAAATGAACAAGAACAAATATGTTTTAGCTAATGTAATAAAGATACCAATTGTTGTTACAAAAGTTTGATCCCTTTCAAATAGCTCCAGAATAGATATATACGGAATAGAAATATTCCAACCGCCTAAGTATAGAACTGTCACAAATAATGAGGAAATTAATAGATTTAGATAAGAAGCAACGTAAAATAAACCAAATTTGATACCTGAATATTCAGTTTGATAACCTGCTATTAATTCTTCTTCCGCTTCTGGTAAATCAAACGGTAATCTCTCGCATTCTGCTAGGGAAGAAATTAGAAAAATGATAAAACCTATAGGTTGACGCCACAAATTCCATCCCCAAAAACCATATTTTGATTGTGCCTCAACTATATCAACTGTACTTAAACTGTTAGATAATCCTAGTCGGTGATAACATTACTATTCTCACCGCTATTGCAAAACCGTACATGAGGTCTTCGCCTCATACGGCTCCTCGGGGGCCATAAATAAATCTAAGGACCAGATTAGTATTATTTAGATGGATATGATGTGTTCTAAAATAGATTAAATATATCTGGGGTCCCGAATTATACCAATGGAATTCTGTCTGCTCAAATTCTAAGAATAAAAAAAAGCGCTTCGGAATTCATCTCATCCTTTACAAATTTTAATTTCTATTTGTTGAGTAATAACTTAATCCTTTAATAAAAAACTCCTTGTAAAAATAAAAAAAGGTATTTCAGCCCATCGTGGTTTTCAATTACGAAAAAGAATTAGACATCCTATTAGTTTATTATTCATGACAGAAATTCTATTTTATTTTCGAAATATATGAAAAAAAATATCCTTGTTTCGTTCCTATTCTTCTTTCCTTTTTAATAAAAAAGTTGGTGGGCTTAAAAAATAAAAGATTATTTCGTTTCTGATAGTCATTACATTTATCGGTGGATAGGAGCATACTCTGAATCGGAATCTTGGGGAGTACTGTCTGATCATTTCTACTAATTTCAAGCCCCAATTAATCTTCTTTTTTTGTTATCTTATGGTATGCATAAATATCCTTGGCAATTTGTTTAATCTCTATTCTATCTATTACAAATTCTTTGTGTATTTTGGTGTTTCTAACCATCCACTCACTTTTACCTAATTGCCGCTCACTTTGTAATACATGTATGTTAATCTATATAACTGATAGTGAAAACGCCATACGGTTAATATTTTGAACCCGCTTCAAGCCAGGATGACTAAATCAACCAATCTTGGGGTAAAGTGATTATTACGATTATGTTTATTTACGTTTAACCTTTGTACATAGGAAATGAGACTCAAATTTTTTACTGCTAATTTCTGAGCAGTTTTTTTCACTCATATATAACTATCAAATTCCTTTTATTAAGATTAACCCAAAAATAAATATATATTCCGTTTTTAACTTATTCGTCTATAAGAAACGTAATAGTAAAAATGTTTATATTTCAACGAATCGCACGTAGAGATATTGATAAAACACATAGAGTTAATGGTATTTCATAACTAATCGATTGGGCAGCAGCTCGCAGACCACCTAAAAAAGAATATTTATTATTTGATCCATATCCTGACATAAGAAGTCCAATAGGAGCAATACTTGAGATGGCAATCCATAAAAAAATACCGATATTGAGATCCGCTAAAACAAGGTGATTGCTAAAGGGAATTACTGAATAACTTAGTAAAATTGAGATAACTGCTATCGACGGTCCAATACTAAATAAAGGACTATTTCCTCTAGCTGGACGAAGATCTTCTTTGAAAAGTAGTTTTGTCCCGTCGGCTAGGGCTTGAAGAATTCCCAACGGGCCGGCGTATTCAGGTCCAATACGTTGTTGTATCCCTGCAGATATTTCTCTTTCTAACCACACAATTACTAGTACACCTGTTACGATTCCCAATACAAGAGAAAATATAGGGACAAACATCCATATTAGTCCGTAGACCTCTTGTAAATATTCCAATCTAACAAAAGAATTTATAGTTTGTACTTCTGTTGCATAAATTATCATTTTAACGATCAACCTCTCCCATAATTATATCTATGCTACCGAGTATCGTCATAATATCAGCCAATTTCATTCTTTTAACTAGTTCAGGAAGAATTTGCAAATTAATAAAACCCGGTGGTCTTATTTTCCATCTCCAAGGAAAACCACTTTGATCTCCTATGAGAAAAATTCCCAACTCCCCTTTTGGGGCTTCAACTCTTACATAAAGTTCTTGTTTCGATAATTCAAAAGTAGGAGAAGGTTTTTTACTAATGAATCGATATTCAAAATCATTCCATTCTGGATTCCTTTTTTTATCAAAGCCTCTGCTTTCTAAATTCTCATAGGGACCTCCCGGAAGTCCTTCCAGAGCCTGTTGAATAATTTTTATGGATTCTGTCATTTCGCTAAGTCGTATTAAATAACGAGCTAATGAATCCCCTTGTTTTTGCCATTGAATTTCCCATTCAAATTCATCGTAAGACTCATAACGATCAACTTTACGAAGATCCCAAGGTATTCCGGATGCGCGTAACATTGGTCCGGATAAACCCCAATTTATTGCTTCTTCCCCACCAATAATCCCAACTCCTTCAACCCGTTCTAAAAAAATAGGATTTCGTGTAATCAGTTTTTGATATTCAACAACCTCGGTTAAAAAATAATCACAAAAATCCAAGCATTTATCTATCCAACCATAAGGTAAATCAGCCGCAATTCCTCCAATACGAAAAAAATTATGCATCATTCTCATACCGGTGGCAGATTCGAATAGATCATATATAAATTCTCGTTCTCTGAAAATATAGAAAAAAGGAGTCTGTGCACCAATATCTGCCATAAAAGGGCCGAGCCATAACAGATGAGAAGCTATACGACTCAATTCCAGCATAATTACTCTGATATAGCTGGCCCTTTTAGGAACTTGAATATTTCCCAATTGTTCTGGTCCATTTACTGTTATTGCTTCTGTAAACATAGTAGCTAAATAATCCCATCGCGTTACATAAGGTAAATATTGTATAATTGCTCGGTTTTCTGCAATTTTTTCCATTCCCCTGTGTAAATAACCCAATATGGGTTCACAGTCAACAACATCCTCGCCATCTAGAGTAACAATTAAGCGAAGAACACCATGCATGGATGGGTGGTGAGGTCCCATATTTACTATCATAAGATCTTTTCCTGTAACAGGTCTCTTCATAAGTTTTTCCTTGATTCGTTCTAGCATGAATTATATTGCTGAAAAATAAGTTTATCAAAAAATTAAATATCTAAAAAATTAATTAATTCACAATTTTGTAATTTAACGAGTTTTTAATTCCCGAATATTCAACTGATTAATTAATTCTTTATAACGTACTCTATTTTTTTTTGACAAATAAGCCAGCAGTCGTTGACGTTTTCCCAGAATTTTTCGTAGACCCCTCTGAGATAAATAATCTTTTCTGTGCAATTCCAAATGTGAAGTAAGTCTTCGTATCTTATTAGTGAAACTGAATACTTGAAATTCAACAGATCCCCTGCTTTCGTCTTTTTTTTCTTGAAATGAAATGAATGAATTTTTTATCATAAAAAGAAATCCTTCCCTTTTTTATATGAATTGAAAGATATGAGTTTTACTGATCAGTAATAATAGTGGTATTTTTTTTGTACAAGGATCTGAATTTAATTAGCAACTTATTATTCTTAATTTTATTAAAAAGTATAAATTTAGATCTAAAAAGGAGGATTCTTTTAATTTATTTATGTATCTGTTCTGATTGGTATCTACGTCATTGATTAAATTAATCTCATGTATAAAGATTGAATTTAAAACAATCCCTCATATTTGTGCATAGAGTTGTTTTCATATACCGTAACTTATATATTATATATAGTAAAAAGGATCTATCATTAATGAATTTTAAATCGTGTATACATATGTATTCTTATCATACTGAAACGATTTCCGTTAGTAGTATTAAACCAATAGCGATTCATACAAGCTAAATCTTCTAATCTAAAGTTGGGCCAAAGAAAGGATTTTAATTTAATTAGGTTTTTTTTATCCTTATCAAGATCTTTCTTTTTATGTAAAACTGTGGTCCAGTTTTGAATATTCTTATCAAATCTTGAATTTATATCCCTCGTTTCTTTTTTTTTTAAGTTGAAACAAATTAGAATTCGAAATTCTCTACGTCGTTTAGGGGATAGAATATTTTCCGGAACAAAGAAATCATAATTATTTTTTTTTTTATTTACAGTTTTGTTTTGATATTTTGTAATGGATTTTTCAATTTTTTTTTTGTATCTTTTATTTATTTTTTTTTTTTTTTTATGAACCAATGAAATACCTATGGTTCTATATATCATAAGTTGTCCATCGTTTTTTACAGACAAACGTACAGGTTCAATAATAAAAATTCCTTTTTTCATTAATTTTGCAAAAGTGAAATTCTTCTCAATCATTAGAATGTCTAGACTCATCTCCCCTCTTTCAATAGAAGATATCGCTATATCGTTTGGATTTTTTAGTCTAACCAAGAGACAGTATACTTTTACATTATTGAGAATTTTTTGATTAAAAAAACAATTCCATCGCAATTGAAAACGCGAATACCTTGTGAGAAATAAATCGAGTTCCGCTTCTGTATTGCTTTTGTATTGTTTTTTATTTTTACGTTTTTTTATCTTCGATTCCGCATAATTTTCTTCAATATTTTTTTCTTGGTTTGATAGAGCTGGTTCAGGATTTCTTTTTTTTTCTTTATCTGATTCAAGCTCTCCTTGACCCGCCAATTCGTTTTCTTCTTTATTTATATTATAAAATCGAAGGGATTTTTTTTCATTTGATCGTATAAAACCTTTTTTCTTTCCAGTGATCTTTTTATTAACTTTTTTGTTTTCATTAAAATTGAAAAGAAGTAATTTAATTGGTATAACCCAAGGTTTCTTTTTATATGTACTAGAAAAAAATAAAAATTCTGGAAAGAAAAAAAATTCAAAATTTGTTATACGACGATTTATTATTTCTTCATTCATTCCCATCCAATCAAAAAGGTTTCTTTTTTTATTGGCAAGACCCGTCTTAGTTATTTTATCAACTCTTTGATAATTCTGAACTTTAGTCTTAATATATTTTTTTTTACTCTTGGTATCAATCCAGGGCTCAATATTTAATTTTTTTCTAAACCAAAAGTTTAGAATTCTCCAATCCAAATATTTTCTATGCCGGATTTCCCCCATACCCCGAATATTATATTTTTCTAGAAAATAAGAGATTAAACAATTATCTAGAGTAATACCTATAGACATGTCAAAAAAATTTTTTTCTGTAGAATGAATAGATTTGTAGCAAAAAAGATTATATATAGAATCTTTTTTTAAATTATGTTTTGGATTTAATAACGAGTCGGCTTCAAAAAAATTTTGTTTTTTGTAATTATCAACTTTGTTTTTTTCATTTGAATCCTCTTTGGTTAAATTTGGCTTTAGAACTAGAGAGTCTTCGTTTATTTTCTTTTTCCATTTTTGGGTTACTAATCTAGCCCACGCAACCTGAGGTAAATTGTATTGATAATGACTTCGTAACCAGTTTTTCCATGGATTTACTTCGGAATTTAAAAGTGTTTTATCTTTTAATTCATAATGAAAGATTCCTTGTTCTTGAAAAAAATCCTTTATTTGATTCTTAACAAAAAAGGATGTTATGCATATGTTATATTCAAGAACAGCCTTTAATTTCGAAAAGTTACTAACTTGGATTTTTGATAATTTGTAAAAAACATATGCTTGTGATAAAGAGCATAGGTCATAACTAAAAAAATTTTTTTTTGATATTAAATTTTTTATAGTCGAAATAAAATAAATGGTATTTTTTTTTTTTAATTTTTCTCCAGTTTCTTCATTCTTGTAAATATATTTATCAATAATTATTTTTGTTGATTCAAAAAAAAGTTGTGTAGTAATTCTTGGAATATTAATGATACCTAGAAAAATAGCTATAGACAGTTGTTCGATGCAAAATTTTATAAAAAAAACGGATTTACGAATTAATCGGGTATTTTGTCTTTTGAATGTCTGCCAAAATTTTTTTGATGACTTAATTATTTTATAACCATAATGCGATTTGTTACAACTATTAGTTAGGTTTTGTTTTTCTTTTGAAATTTCTTCTATTTGATTTCTGATTGTCTTTATTCTATCAATCAAAATTTTTTTTTTTTTTTCGCTGAGTGAAGAATTTATCCACTCCGTGGATTTATTTTGAACAGATAGTTCATCAATCATCTGATTACTCATTATTGAATCTTTTTTAGTTTCATTTAATTCATATATTTCTCTCAGGCCAAATAATGGAATTAGATTTCGTTTTGAAAGGTCTTTCATTTTTCCTTTTATAAAAAGAAAGTTTTTGATAATCCAGTGTTTAATTTCTTTTGCGACTTTTAGGAAAATTGTTGCTCTTTCTTTGAAAATCCTTAAAACCAGAAAAGACTTAGTTTTGAGTTTTTTTATTCTTTTTTTTAATTCTTTAGAAATAGGTTCAAAAAAAGAGGTCTTTTTTTGGGCAGAACCAAACGGTAGTTCGGTTTCCACCCCCCAAACTGTTAAAAAACAAAAATCGTTTTTTTCTACTTTGTCTTTTGTTTTTTTTAGACGAGCCTTCTGAGATGATTGAAATTTAGATTTATGCCAAGGTTTAAGATAAAAAGGAAATAGGATTTTTATCTGAATACCATCCGTTAACCAGTTTCTTGGAAATTCTGTTTCGGACAGTTGAACCCCATTATAAGTGCATTTAACATGCATTTCACGTTTCCAATCCTTTAAATCCTCGGACCACTCGGGAAATTGAAATAATAACATACGGACGCTATTTTTAATTATTATCAATAAAGGTAATATAATATATTTTCTAAGAATAGATTGAGTTACTAAGAGAGAACCTCTTATTATTTGAGCAAATAGGAAGCTATCCCAAGTTTCTGCAATTTCTATCCTTTTTTTTTCTTCTATTTTTGATTGTTCTTCGTCTTTTTTTTCAATTGTTTTTTTTTTGTTTTTCCACATGAAATTTCTAATAATTTTTTTTTTTAGCCCCCATATATCAAAAAAAAAAAAAAAAAGTTTATCTATTCTATCAAAAAAAAGGGGGGAATGTACTTTTGCTTGAAAAAATTCCCAAATAACAGTTTTACGCCTTTGGGAACGCATGGATCCTTTAATTATCTCTCGCCGAAAATCAGATTGTTG